TCTTTTAATCGTAATCAAAGATGTTTTCTTGTCTCTCCTTTCTTTTCTGAACAAATCGAAGAACCTAATGGATCGAACTCCTCCCTGAAAACTACTTATTTCTAATGAAGGGTGCCTAATGGTAGACCTAGATATAAAAGTAATGAAGTAGTAGAGAAAAAGCATTCGATCAATCAAAGTCTGCTTACGAGATGAAGCATTCCAGTTGTTATTTTATTCCCGAGTTAGAGCTTGTTGTTGCTTTTTTATTCGTTTTCTCTTTTCTTCAATGAACGGAAGACCTTTCTTCGTATGGTACCTATGACCGAGCTATTCCTACTCTTTCTTTGCTGAAGAAAGAAAGCTAGCGATCGGAAGCCGTAAGCGTGGACACGCTACCTGTGTGGTTAAGCATCTAGCTAGCGTTCCCTTTCTTCTGAACAAGGATAAAAAAGATTAGGACTATGATATACATGCTACCTGTGGTAGTTGCTATTCCGGTAATCCCGCATATGCATTAGTATGGTCTTCACTATCGACTGGAAACTAGCTCATAAGAGTCAATTAAGAAGCAGACAAAGAGAGAGCCAGAGAAGCCCGCTAGGCGTTAGCTCTAATTTTATGTTGTTAAACTGTAGGGTAGTGAATATGAGAGAAAAAGCAGTGCAGTGCGGTTGTGTTTGATCGAGCAAGCAAAGGAAATGGCTGATTAACCCCAACCTCCTCCTCACTAGGAACTCTCTATTATTGAGAGACGTTCTTTAGTGAACTTCTCCCGTTAGCTCAAACTCTATCGAAGATAAAATGCAAAGGTTGAATCTCGTCCCCTCTAAAGGGTCTACTTGGACTACTTGTTCGTCCTGTATTCTGAAAATAAAGCGGAGAATAGGATTTCACTGATGCGACATCTAGAACTGGACGAGCCACGTCATTTGAATCAAGGCAAGCCCAACATAAAAGGGAATAAGGGGCGTATTAGACTTGAGAGAGCAGATAGGCGCGTAGCCCTGGAACCAATCAACCTGCTTCGACCGATAGAGCTGAACCCACGCTTTGAATTACGAGTTGACGACCAAGCAGTTTGACTAAGCGCCTCCTGCCTTGCTATAAGTTATAAGTACGTTTTTATTTTCAATGACATCTGTCTCTCTCGAGGGCCTAGAGATCCTTTGATGGGTGGAATTGTAGCGATTCAGAGTTCCCTGAATCAGCTGAAGGCTTCTTCTCTTTTCGTGAAATTCTTCATATCTGAGAACACGAGTAGAGGGGGGAGCCCTTGCAATTATTGGAAATCAAATCTGGCTTGCAGCAGTCTGTCTTTAAGATTCACAATGGCCATTAGATTCGGAGGAGCACCATCGTATGCAGAGAGCTTTGAGCCAGACGCAAGGGGTGTGGGACACGGCTTGGAGTCTTGTATATGAGTGCGAGTAAGCAGATCCAAGGTGTATTTAGTCTGAGTCAAGACTAGAGCAGTCGATGTACGTTTGGCTTCGATTCCCAAGCAAGAAGAAGAAATGAAGATCACCAAGATCTTTCATGGAGAAGTGCGTACCCAGTCGCTGAATGAGTCTCGGTATTCGTTCTGGCTTCCGCTCTAGCAAAGGAACAAGATCTGGATTTTACTAGGGCGAGCGCAGTTTACTATGAGAGTGGAGATATTTAAGCGAGCTAATAGCGAGTGGACTTTGCCCCTCTTTTTCTTTAGACTTGTGCAGTAAAGGTGAACAAGGTTACTCAGCTTGCACTTGAGCTTGAAGCCTTTTTTGAATCCTAAAGTAGCATTCAAAAATCCCTAAGCTACAAGAAAGCCGAGACTACAACCGCTACTTGCCCAATAGTACAGCGCCTTCTTCCCTGACTTGACTTTCCTAGCTACCAAGCTCCTCTTCAAACCCTTGCCAGAAGGACGAAAGGAAAGATTCTCTGTGATACCGCTCGAATAACGATAATCGGAGTGAAAGCCTTAAAGAGAAAGCTTTAGCAACGGTAGGAGTTACTACTTACGCCAGCACCTGACGAGCTTACTAGAACCTTATCCCGCAACAAGAATAGTTTGACTTGGACAAGTTCATGATATGAAGAGACAGAAGATGCTTATGATTCTTCTACTACGCCTACGGATCCGCAACAAAGGCTCTTTCTCGTCAGAATAGGTCACGCTTCCAGGAAAGAACTAGCATCCATCTTTTTCAATCGCTATCTTTTAGGTTGAACGACTCGCTAAGTTGTCGCGCCCCTAACTCTATGCTACATACTTTTGGAGCCGCAAACCTATGTCGTTCTTCCGTTTCGTATCAATCACTGCTGCTCGCTTGACTTAAACATTCTTCTACATAATCGTGAACCGAGGACCTTTTACCGTATTTTTTGAATAAACCGCTCAAGCCCTCACACGGATCGTGACAATTGTTTAGAAAAACAATAAGTTCTTTAAGGAACGGGCTTTCCGTCCCCAAAGAATGCAAGCTTTCGTAAATAGTAGCTAAATCCTCAATATTAGAGATGTCAAGTTTCGGTATTATATATAACAAATCCTGAGGATACATCAAAGAGGGAAGTTTGAACCCCAATTCGAAGAACTAATCCATGGCTGTGGACATAGTGATCTCTTGAACTAAAGGGTAAGAAAGGCCTATTATATCGATAGTTAGGTTGCTTGCTTTCCGATTCCCTAGGCCAAGGACCGGGTAACCCACAACCTATGTTGTTCTTCCGTTTCGTCTCAATTACTGCTCTCGTCCTCATCCGACTCGGCACAGTCCTCTAGAAAAGCAAGAACTTCTTGATAGTACAGACTATCATACCCCAAAGAATACAAGCTAGTGTAAATATTTATTAAACTATCAATATTATGTATGTCTATTTCCGGTAGTATTTCCACCAAATCCATAGGCTTTAAGGCTTTAAAAAACTGGGTAGTTTTATCCCCTCCTCTTCAAGTAGTGGCAGTAAAATAGAAAGACAGATTTCTTCTTTCAACGTTTGAGTAATACATTTGTCTATCTTACTATGAAGACCTTTCCAGGTAAACGTATCACACATACAGGCAACCTCCCATACAACCCTAACAAGAACCTCGGTCGGAACATTTCAACATTGAGTCCGTTGGATCACATCTAATAGATGCATGATAATAGAAACATGTATAGATTTCCTGCGTACCCTAAACATAATCAACTTTTCTTTTAACTAGAAAAAAGACTGGATTTTGCATAGCCTAGACTATGAGGCCTACAACCTGGACAATAAACAAACCTGCCATAGCCTGTTATGGGACTATAAACCTAATAAGTCTATTATCCCTCAGTAGATCTAGCTACTGAGACTGGCCTTTCTTTTCTCTTTTTCTCTATGCGGTTTTTCTTAAGATAAACAGACTACAGGATGACAGTAGCTTTCAACCAGTAGCTTTCTTTTTGCAATATCATTCGCAAACAAAAGATATGTACTAGTCTTCTTCGTTCCCATTCCGACCTCGATATGCAGCTTAGATCAAATGTTAGCCTATCCATAGTACCCAGAGATCTAAATAGACCCGATGCATAGAGGTATAGAGTAAGTAAACAACCTAGGAGAAAGTATCCGCAAGAGTATGCGTATTTGTAGCCAAGGAAGCTACTCTAACTCATTAGCTCCTAACAGCGGGAACAACAGCATCTTTAGCTCCGACGCTACAGTTCGCTCATCGGCTACAATAACTACAATAGCAACGGCTGCCCGCCATAACCGCAGATATGATAGGCATGGCTCCATTAAATAGGCCATAGAAATTCACTCATAACAGAAGCTAGAGGACAGTATTCGTGGAGGGAAACCGAATCGCCTTGTGAGGAAGCTATGCGGTATACCATTCGTATCCCGTCGGGAAGTAAACTTGCTTGAGTACATAGCCAATGGTTCTGCCTTGCCATAAGCATATAAAAAGTCTAGCTATACTAGCATAGTTGCTACTTTGCAATACTAGGCTATTGCTTATATAGAATTACGTTCGTATTCCGTCGTACTACCCTCTCCTATACAGTCGAGTGGCTTATTAGCCCCACCCGGGTATTCCTCCCATCCCCCAAAAAAAAGATACCATAGGAGGTACGGATTGGATACTATCTAGAGTTGAAGGAGCCAGCATATCTTTCAATCTGTCCTAAAGAGAGTGAGGTGTTGCATTAACTAGTTGAGCACAGGGGGGAGTCGCCGCGGCCTTACTTCCATACCAAAAGGTCTCGAAGGATAAAGGAGCCCATGCCTATAGTTCTAATTAGAAGAAAACGGGGCTGTACATCTTGATGTGTGAAGCAAGATCTCCTATTGTGTTTAACCAGTCTGCTTTAGCTCTCAGTGAGGATGGGCTTGATGTAGATCTGCAGGCTTCTGCTATTGATTTCTCAATCCCTGCGGATGTTCTTGAGGCTGATTGCTTCTTTGAAGTATGGAGAGCACCGGGATAGCTTGAAGAAGGGGCGCTAGCTCGATCGTTGGAAGAGGGAGTCGAAGATAGATGGCATACAGGGGGAGTTGAAGAATCGGCCGTGGCCCGTAGATCGATCCCAAAGTCTTTGGCAACAGCTTCATCAGCCCTGCAGTCCCAGGATCCTATGGTGAAGAAGAGGATCGATGATGCCGTGGCTCTCTTCTTCTTCTATGTAGAATGCTCTATTGGAGTACATCTCTAGCTAGACTGATGGAGAGAAAGGGGCGAATCCTACCAAGACTGAGAAGGAATGGATAAGCCCGAAGATAGTAAGAGCCTTTTCGAGGGAATTAGAACAATCAATAGAAGATAAGTTAAGCGTAGACCAATGCCTAAGGGGTGAAATCCTCTATTGTATAGACCCGATTGCTCTAAGATTGAGGATGGGTACTATGTATCTTGTGATTTCATTATCCGAGAGTGGGACGAAGTCTTTCTTTTCCTTCTTCGTTCCGCTATATAGAGCAGCTCTTTTAGCCGAGTTTAGGCTTGAATGTAACGTAACCGGGTTACACAGAGGCTAAATAAGTAGGTTTAAGAACGAAATGTCATCTTAAGAACGAAATACCACCATATAAGTATTAATGCCACTTTCTACTAGAATATGATCTAACGAAATGGGATAGAGTATACTCAAGAAATTGGTATCTATAGGGAAGTTGTGCTGTTTCCGGATCATATATCTACTTCTGGGCTAATACTGCTGTTTCTGGTTTCCGGCCACAAGAAGAATGATGCTATGCGGGCCATGATCTACTACCTGCCAATATGCTCTGCGATCTACGATTCTGTTCTTTCACATTCTCCGACCGTAGATACAGTATACTCGGCAAAAAAAAACAACAAAAGGAAACCTGGGTGACCGCAGTTCACTTCAATAGAGATGCTTTTCGGTTGGCGGTGCTACCCATGCATGCAGGTCCGGTAATCGAAGCTGCTAATTGGTGTTTCGGAAGCCGGATCACAGTACTTACTTTCGAAGCGGATGCATGTGCGGATTTCTGTTCTTTTTTTGCAGATGAATGAAACACAGATTATGGGTCATCTAGATCCGGGAGAAAGGTTCTTTCTCTGAAAGATGCTCGAACCAGAGAGGCTCTGAAACGGACAACTGAACTTCGTTGCCATCCGTAGGCGTAGTAGAAGAATCATAAGCATCTTCTGTCTCTTTGTTGCCAGAGCTATCATCAATGGTACGCTCACTTTCAGAGTCACTCCCAGGGCGTCAGTCTGAATCACTTGAAGTCGTATAGGTACTGCGAGGTATGATTTTTTTTCTATGCTTTCACTCAGATCAATATCACTTTCATTGTAGCCTGAGTACTTGTTGTTTTGGCTGCTAGGCAAAGAATATGGTTCTAGCGGGAGGAGTGCAACTGTGAAAGGTTTGTTTGTGGGCCAAGTAGCCGGTAAGATGCATCTTTCCGTCTTTCAATCCTTTTTCTTGCTATGGCTCTTTAAGAAGCGTATAACAGGTTTTATTGCCGGGTCGATAGGATTCGATTCCCATTGGAATGTCAGAAAGAGCGTTAAATGCCCGTTTTTTATCTCTCTAGCTGCTTTCCAGATTAAGGATTAGCTGCACTAGGATTGAGATGGTTGGGATGACGATCAACGCTTGCCGCTTTAACTTAGAGTAATATACAAGAGCACAGGCTAGACGCTAGGCCGTCTTGGGATTAGCTGCTTTCTACCTCATCTCGCGGGTCTCATTTTAAGTGGCTAGGCTGATTTTCGCTATTCCCACTCTTTTCTTTATCTTTAAAGAAAGCCTGTGAGAAATTCTTGTACATAGAGTTGTATAGTCCTAAGAGCTCAACAGCTTCAAAAGAGATTCAGCATTGATGTCACTATTTATGTTAGTGGGGGAAGGTATAGAAGAAGAGAGTCTCTGTGAGAAGAGGCGTGAAAGCTCCTTATACCACTTCCTTCTGAAAGCTAGAAAGAAGAAAGATCATAAGAGTCTAGTTCTAGAAAGATCATAAGACTAAAGGTCGCCCGTACTAAATGACTGAAATTGCTATCTAGAAAATGAGTCATCGCTGGCTGGCCTACTTTCACTATCTTAGTATAAATTATCTAATCCTTATTAGACCAAAAGCCCTGAGCTACCACCCTTCACTTAAGAACTTAAAGCTAACCAAGGCCGAAATGAATGATTCATGGTGCTGGAAGATAGACAAAAGACCAATAAGTTCATTTAATCAAGCGCAAGACTGCTATCATAGAAGCAGAATAAAGAGTCCACCCGTCTAGGGATATAGATTTATGAGAGCTGCGGCATAGAACTAGCTGACATAGGGCACTTACTTTCTGCTAAGGGTGCAATAAAACGACCATTTAAGACCAACTGCGAAAGGTCTCATAGAAGGAAAGGAGAAGGATAAGGCCAGAGTGACTAAAAGTAGTGAAAGCGGAAGCCAAGGAAAGGTATCATATAAGGAGAAGTCCGCTAGTTCTCTTTCCATATGCTAAGCGAGGCTATGGGCCCAGAGCTAGAGGTAGGCGAAGAAGTGCTATTCCAGAAAGCGAGTGAGTATACCTATATACGGTATACGAACGATAGAAGACAAAGAAAAGAATACTAAATAATTCAACATAAAAGAATTCTCAAGCAGAAGCTATTGCCCTTACAGAAGCAGAAGCAGATGCTTTGTGTGCTTTGCTCTTTCTATCCTCGCATCTATTGCTTTGTGTGCTTTGGAGCAGAAGCTGTTGTCCCGAGGAAGAGGAGTTCTAGTTCTAGAGCCCTTGGAGTAAAGTATTCGAACGAAGAGTTCTCAGGGGCTTCTAGCCTCGGAAGAGGTTCTCAGGGGCTTCTAGCCTCGGAAGAGGTTCTCAGGGGCTTCTAGCCTATATATGGCTCAAAAACAAGCCGAAAATCCCGGGAAAACGCAAAAAAGAATTCAAGTTCTAGCTTTTCGCTAGGGAAATGGACTTGCAGCCGAAAATCCCGCGAAAATGAAAACTTTCGTTCAAGTTATACCTTATAGGTAAGGAAATGGCTTGAGTAACTTTTCCACCTATATGAAACGAAAGCAACAACAATGATTAGCCTAGCAGCCATTGACATTGTAGCCGATGCTGTTGTCCCGAGCTAATGAGGAAGAGGAGTAGAACCTTGGCTAAAGATGCTGTTGTCCCGAGCTAATGAGCTAATGAGTTGTCTTCTCTTCCGAGTTAAGAGTTCTTTTCAAAGCCGGAGCAAAGGATGAAAGCTAATGAGTTCAATAAAGAATGGGTATTTGTGAGCCCAAGTCGAAAGAAGAGCTATGGCTAGCAAGTGAGAGGAGCGAAGCCACTCGATAGAAGAGGTTTAGTGTCCTCTTCAAGGCATAGAACCCTGGAGTTTAATATAATGGAAGAAGAGGTTGCTGTTGTGAGGCTTCTAGACTGAGAATATCTCATAAAGAAGTGCTAGCTGGTGTCGCCGACTGATAAGTAAGAAGAGCTCTTAGCAAGAAGCTTCTATCGGGAAGCTCAGTCTGATAGAGGAATCTGGAAAGGCTAGCCAAGCAAGGACAGCGGGGAACTCAACGAGGGAAGCATAGCTATGCGGTACAAAGGTCTACGAACGAGGGGTCATTCTTGAATGAACTAAATTAGCTTGAACTGGATGAGAACGAATAGTGAGGAGGAGTTGTTCTTGGATGAACAAGAAGCTACCGGAGAAGAAGGAGAGTCTCTCACCCCGAGTTCGGAGGATGCTGTTGCCCCGAGTTAGAGGAGAGAAGCTAAAGATGCTGTTAGGAGCTAAATCCATAGGAGCAGCAACCATAGCTTTAGCAGGGGATAGGCAACGTGAGGAATCAAACCAGGAGCTTTCGGATCCGGACTATGAGCTAAAGGAGTAGAACAAGAGGTGAGAATCCAAGGGAATTGTTTTCCCGTGTTATTAATAGTTCGGGCCGGAGTGGGACCTTTACTGTAAGCTACCTTGAAAAGTGATAGTACCAATGCCTATGGAAATGAGGCTGAAAGAGCATCAGACCACTGGAGTTCTAGTTCTAGACCCTTGGAGAACGAAGAGTTCGGAGAAGGAAGAGGATACGTAGTATCTCGGAAGAGGTGTTCTAGTTCGGGCCGGAGTGACACCGCAGTGAGAATATCTCATAAATAAAGCTCGTTGCAAGTGAACAGTGCCCCAAAAACCAGGGTACTGGAACGATGAGCTGGAGTCCACTTCTATAGTTGGAGCTAACCCCGTAGCTAAAGGAGGAGGAAATCTCTTCTTTCCGAATCTTCTTTCGATAGACTCAAGGGAAGAGACAACAAAGAGAGCTCCCGAAGGGGAAGGTGTAGTAGTATCTCGAAAGAGGGAACTAAATTAGCTACTTCTTCTTTTAAGCTACTCTTTCCAATGACAGCTTTCGAAGCAAGCTAGCCAAGCAAGGAAGTGAAGGAGCGAAGGACTTCCCGATAGGAGAAGTCTGAGCGGGATCTTCCGATGATCTGAAACAAGAAGACTCCGAGTCAAGAGTTCCGAGTGTTGAGTTCTTTATTCTCTTAATAGCTGGATGCTATGGCATCCATAGTATCTCGGAAGAGGCAAAGAACTCTTCTCATAAAGAAGAGGTTGTTTAGCCGCGGGAGTGGACGAATAGCTATCGTCTGCTACTCTTGCTTTTGCAAGTGAACAGTGCCCCGGAAGAAGAGGAAGAGGAGTTGAACCAAGGATGAGGAGGAGTAAAGTATGAGAACTGTAAGTTCGGTGGTTAGAAGTCAATAGGTCTCCACCAATGGCACAGATTTTCAACCTCATAGGACTCCACAGGTGTTTGCCTAAACTACAGATATCCGCTGCCATTAGAACTCAATTAGCTTGAACTGGATGAGAATAAGAGGTGAGAATCCAAGGTGTAGTAGTAAGAGGAAGAGGAAGAAGAAGAGGAAAGAGAAGATTCTCTTCTTTCCGAATAGAACTATTAATAACAATACCAAATAAAGACTATTTAACCGTAGGTGAACTCAGTCTGATAGAGGAGCGAACGAATGTGAGCTAATGAGTTAAGAGTTCTCTTAATAGCTGGACCGGAGTGGTACCAAGGCTGAGAAGAAAGAAGAAAGAATCCTCTTTCAAGAATACCCTCACTTAGTATCTTCTTATCTTTTCTTTGCATTAGCTTGAACTGGATGAGAACGAATAGTGAGGAGGAGTAGAAGCTAAAGGAGTAGAACTGAGGCTGAGAATACCCGGAAGTTGTCTTAGAATGCAATGTTTCCTCCCCGTTGAAAGCAAGGAGTAGAACCCCGGAGTTGTTTCAAGAAGAGGTTGCCGTAGGTGAACAGGCAGAGGAAATCTCATATTGACGATAGTACCAATGCCAATGGGTGTGAGGCTTACAGGTAGAGGAAATCTCATATTGACGAAGTGGATGTGAATAGAGCAAACAAAGCAATTGCTTCTGTAAGGGCAAAGCCTAATAAGTATCTCGGAAGAGGAGTTCTAGTTCTAGTCACTTAAGCTTGCACACAGGGATCCAAGTGATCCAGTGCCCATGTCCCCGGCTAGCTAGTAAGCAAGGTAGCTAAATAAGATGCTGTTTAAGGCGAGAATATTGTTGTTTCTCGGGTGGCATCAGATGATAATACCCAGAGTTAGCAGCCAATGCCAATGGATGTGAGGTTCCGAAGGACGAAGCTAAAGATGCTGTTGTCCCCGCGAACCCTTGAGTCAGATATGGTTTCAAGCACGCCACCGCAAGTGAGTATTCCGAAGACTGTAGTCTGAGGTATACGAACGATAAATGCTATTTAAGGAGCAAGGTAGCTAAAGATGCTGTTGTACCCGCTGTTAAGAGCTAATGAGTTAGAGTAGCTTCCTTGGCTGGCTAAGAGCCTTTCTTCAAGCTATGGATCCCGTAGTGTAGGACACTAAGCAAGCTGACTCCGTAACCTCTATGCATGGTTCTGACTCTTATCTACCTCTCCTTCTGCCAGGTCAGGAGCCTGCCTCTCACTAGATATTTTATCAATTTTGCTCTCAAGCTCACTAGAAAGGCTCAGTGCACTCATACTTACAGAAACAAGAGGTGGCTGAGAAGGGATTTTTGTGGTCACATGAAGAGGGGAATCCTCCTTAGAGGGGCTCTCCATGGTCATCCCATCAGTGTATGTATTATAAATAAACTCTGATGAAAGATTTTCAGCATTTGTACCTTCTTGTAGATCATCCTCTCCTGCTAGATTTTAAGTGGCTTCATAATCAGAGACTGAAGCATCAAATGGAATGGCAGCAAGAGGTTGAACATCAAGAACATCAGAGTTTAAGTTGTCTTCATTTGGACTTTGACCAAATGGTTCTTGTGCGACATGGACTACAAGAGCTGCTTCATCCCTTTGAGTTGAAGGTTCTTGTGTGCTCTGTCCAGCTTCTTCTTGGCGTGCACCTGAACTTTGAACAGGTGGTTCTTGTGTGGTTGGGTTGTCTTGAGCTGCTACCTTACTTTGAAAGGTAGGTTCTTGTGTGCTTAACCCATGTAGAGGATCATTAGCTATTAAGTCAGCTTCAGCTCTAGCTGCCTCTGTAGCTTGTTGATTGGCAGAGTTTAAAGCTTCTTCATTTGTTGAGTACCAATCAAATTCAAGTACTTTTGCAGTCTTCTTTTGCTGCTCTAGCAGAGCTTCATCATCACTAGACAAATGCACAGGCTCATCAACCTTCTCACTCCAAGGTTGCATTTCTGGAGCTTGTTGCACTGTCTCCTCAGCAAAAAGAACTTTCTTTAATTTCCTCTTTTTCCTGAAGATAAATTGATTGAAGATAGTGCTGATGCTGAGAAGTTCATGCAAACTGTGAAGTTTGGTAAGAAGTCTGTCAGTATATATTACAAAGATCCTAAATTGATGAAGCTTGATGATTATGCTTCTTTGAAGCTGTTTGCTAAAGAGAATCCAGGAGCTGACCTTGAGGAAGCAAGAAAAGCATTAGAAGAGTTTAGCAAGGCTAGAGCTCTAGAAAAAGCCAAGGATCAGACTTCTGCTGTGGATTCTAAGAAGAAGGAAGCTACCAAGAAAGCACCTGCCAAGCCTGTTTTGAAAGGTATATCCATAAAAGAGCCAATCCATTCAACTCAATCAAACAGACCAATCACTAGGTCTAGGACTGCTGAAACTCTTGATAAGGGAAAGGGCAAGGTGGTGGTAGAAAAGGAAGTTCCAAAGAAAACTCTTGTCACAATTGCTGATTCTACAAAGGCAGAGTTTCTCTTTGAAGACAATGAACAAGAAGCCACTCAGCTTACCAGAAAGAGGAGGGCAACTGCAGATCCAATTCCTGATGCACAAGTTCAAGAAAAAGCATCAGAGTTCATCCCTAAACCACTACCAGCTGGTGTTACAGGATTTGTCTCTGGTGTTACAAGTCAAGCTAAGGAAGTTGAGAAATGCAAGACAAATTCTGATAAAAGCAAGCCTCTTCAAAAGCTTCATTCAATAGGTCTTAGCACTATTGGACTATCTAAACTGGAGTTCTTTTGCCTTTCCTTTCGCTCGCTCAGCACGTACTTCACCACACCTCTGGCAATCTACCTTTCAGTTACAAAGTACGAGACGGCAGCGGCTGGGCGAGCGAAAAAGTAGGCTGAAGTCAAACTTTTGGCTTGCTACAAGCTGGGCTCAGGGACTGCAGTCAGCCGCTTCCCCTGTAGTCGTCAGCTCGTTCTTGACAGATCCGATCGGGTGTTCATAATCTGGAGTAAAAGGATTCGAACCTTTGCATGCCGGTACCAAAAACCGATGCCTTACCACTTGGCTATACTCCATACGGCCTGTTTTGGACGGCAGAACGGGGAGAGGGGGAAGGGAGAAGCAGGGCTCGAAGAAGAAGCCGAGCCGTGCAAAAGGGCGTGAGGATATAGCAAGTAAGCAGCAAGGTTCTCCCTTTAGGACCGACTACAACAAGCTCGCGACTCTAATAGAAACAAAGGGTAAGCTCTCTGCTCTATTTACTTGCAATGCTATGCGGCTCCGCGTCCACCGAAAGTCGGTAACCTTCGTCACCGTCAGCGTTTGGTACTCTCTCGATAGCTTCAATAGTTCACTGAAAGCCTTTGGTGTAATGAACCGCAAGCCCTTCAGAAAGAAAGACATAATAAGAAAGGGTTGGTTAAGAACTATTGACTGTAAACCATAGCAGTTACAGTCACTCAATGGAGATGTTCGCCTTTGGAATGAAGATGGATGAACAGGCACTTGAGCCTGGAACTGATGAAATTCGGGAAAAAGATAGAACCGGTCACTATACTGGGGGGGCGAGACATGACCGCGACTTAAGATTCAAGTACCGTTGAAAAGACTAAAGGAACGGGGGAATGACTACCTGTAATAAAGCACAGGCTAATACGAGCCGACCAGAAGAAGCAAGGCTTAGATTACCAGATCCTGGACACAATCTTCCTAGAAATGGAGAGCCCAAGACTTATTTACAAGCCTCCTTTTTTCCTTTTTTTTTTCAATGCTGGCCCAGTCGAGGCTCGTCCATGCCCAATCCCAATGGAAAACCCTTCGATTTGCCCCTCCCTAGCTCTAGAATCCACCCTCCCCAGTCCCTGAAAGCCCTCCCGGTGGCCTAGCCCTCTTTCTCAACTCGAGTCTTAAGTTCAGCGGCTTTCATCGTTGACGAACACCTGCGCTAATAAGACAAAGAAATGGGGAGTCTATGCCTTGAATAAATCAGTAACAACGGATTAGTGGAATGAGGGATCAAGAGACGGATAGGGGGGCCTATCAATCATTGGTGGACCTTCCCTTGAACCAGTCGCGGAGCTCTCAACTGAGTTGTTTAGGTTCTTGAATTCCATCTCTAGTTGGGGGTTTCGGTTCGAAGGTTCTAAAATGCGGTGCGGGTTCATCTCTCTCGACCTGTTCAGGTTCAAGGGAGGGTGATCGAGGGGACCCAGGCTTTAGATCTCTTCTCTATGGCGGGAGGTTTCTTTCGTATCCAGAGTGTGTTGGGGAGGCAGGGAAGACGGATTGGATCGAGAGGCGATGCTTATGCCTCTTCTTTATCGATAGGATTCCCATCATTTGCAGTCTCCGGCGAAGGAGACAAGGGCGAGGCACCGAACATGTTCTATCCTCAACCTCCATCCGTCATTAGTCATCTAAATTCGCCTTTCCTATTCACCAGTACACTGCGCGCTACAACTAGCAGCCCCTTTACTAGTAAGGGAAAACGCTAGCGCGCTAGCTAGCTACTTACACTTAGAAGTTCTAGCCCCTACTTCATTTATGGGATATTTGAAGAAGCCTGCTGAAAAACAGAAGCGCGCAACGGCTGATGAAAAGCCGGCAGCTTGTTAGGAGTAGGTTTTGGCTTGCCCCTTTCTATGTTATTAGTAAGATAGGTTTGGAACCCTATACAATACAAGGGGCTGCTTGCTGCTCACCCCTCTCTCTAAAGGGGCTTATGCACTCCACTCGTTACCACTAAACGACGAAGCCGGGAGCGGAAGAAGGGACTTGAACCCTCAACCTCAGCCTTGGCAAGGCTATGCTCTACCATTAAGCTATTTCCGCCAGCTACGGTAGTGGCGAAGCACTACTGAGCAATTCACGTATCACTTGATACGGACGACGCCTGTTTTTCCGCCGGACCAAAGTCTTGACCTCCGATCGAGCTACGAACACGAGCGAGTAGGTAGGCGGCTAGGGGGGGCTGCCTTTTCAATCAATCTCCGACCGCTCAGTGCCTCTATTGGTGCGAGTTGTAAGGAGTCTTGGTCTCGAGTCAAGCTGGGGCGTCATTTCATTCTCGTAACGGGAATGAGTGCACCGCAAGACCAGACAAGTTGCTCCCTCGCCTCGCAGCGGCGGCATTTGTCTTTTAAGTGAAGTCATTTCCTCATACAGCTCCTCTTATTCTACGAGAATCCAAACTGCAGCTCCACGAGTCTACTCGGAACCGGCCGATTCCTGAGCCATTCGTTCTCCCCTCCATGCGGCGCCTGTGGAACGAGGGACCATCCCCCGAACAACAAAAGAAAAGACTTTTTCGCTTATTTCGGCAATATGATGATGTATTCCCCCCATAAAGCATACAGCAATTCTTTGCTGTGAAAACAGGAAGAATTCAAAACGTATGTCGGAATTGGATCCGGATCCTTTTTGGACCGAGCAAAGGGAGCGACTCATTGGCGAATCTATAATACAACCAAAAAATGGTTGGGAATAAAAAAGGGAAACGCTGGAAAGTCAATTCAATGAATTGATAGCATCCTTAGCAATTCATGCGAAGATTGGTCGTTGGGGATCTCTATAAAGCCCGTTTTATGAGATTTCTGAGAGATCAAAAGGGGCACGGATGCTTTATTTATCACCAGGTAAAGATGAATACTATATGGTAGCGGCGGGAAATCCTTTGGCCTTGAATCAGGGTCTTCAGGAAGAACAGGTTGTTCCAGTTCGATATCGTCAAGAATTCAAAGTGGAGTCAGATAGAATCTTAGGCATACGGTTACCGACCCGAGCTGAACCATTTAGGTTCATTACAGCTGGGCACTACTGGGCGCTGCTTCCTCAATTCACAATCCGACTTCACTATGAAAGACGAAGAATTTCTTATAGAACATCCTGTATACGATATTTGAAGTAAATTCGTTTTCATTGCTTTCATTGCAACTGAAATTATGATCACCTCAACTCCTCGACGCTTTCTTTCTTCGACGTGAGGCGCTCTCCCTTTACTGAAAGCAAGTAATGAATAAAAACAGGAGTAGATTGTAATAAGAACGGGATTGATTGCACGCACCGGATCACCTCTACTTTCAAGTTCTGCTTCGGGGAGACTTTTGTTCAAATGCCATAATAAATCGAACAAAGCCGTAGCTATAGATCAGGGATCGGAATGTAAGTACTTGTAACAATAGTCTCACCTCCTTCCACAGGTCGAGATAGGGCTCTCTGAGATAGGCTACCATCAAAAGAGCGCAGAACTCAGCTAAAACATTAACGAGAACATAGACTATAACACAAAACTCACTTAGCGAGAGAACATCTGCTTTCTTTCTTGGAATCATGAGTTTGCAATCGAGAGGGAGCTTGCAAAGCTGCTCAATCATAGAGAGGCAAGAAGGGGGAATGGAATAAAGTAGGCTATAGTGACGCTAGGGCCTAGTCGGCTTCAACCATCAAAGCAATTTCGACTCTATTCTATTAGCCATAGGCGTAGGAATGGCGTGCTGAGAGAAGACCCTACTTACTAATTCTTTATGCATGGATGCAGGAAGAGCCAACTGCTTTCTTTGGGATCAGCGCTTAGGGTACAATCTATTTCTTATAATTTATAATTCGAACAACCGAGTTTATTAATAAAGAGAAGTTGGGGACATAGTAAACCTCCTACTAGAAGAGCGATTCCCTGGGACCGGAAGGGGAAAGATTCAATCTTGAAAGACTGAGCCCCCGGCTAGCAAGATCGGGAGGTTTAGTGTCCTCTTAAGAAGGAATACCCCACTTCTGGGGTCAGCTTCGATCACGAGGAGAGAAGAGCGGACCATTGAAAGTCTCAATTCCTATCCGCCTAAGGCAATTTAAAATCCAACGATTTATTTACCTACGAATCTGCTATTACGCAACTCAACCCTTCTCTGCTGTTGGATGCGCAAAACAACCTATTCCCCTTTCCGACGACTCGGTGACCTTTGACACGTTACACCTGGTTGCACGTAATCTTGACTTTCGCCTTTCACTCGTGCAGTTGGACTGACTAGTGACTTTGAACCTTGAGACCGAGCCCTTACTCTCACCTTTCGGTTCATTGCAAGGAAAGGCTAAAAAAAAGGCAGCTTGAAATGCCAGCCAGCCTCCACTCTTTGCCGATGCTCATTTTATAGAGTGACGCCGGACAATTAGATCTTGCCTCATCGCCTGAAGAAGCCTACGGTACGGGATCAAGAAACTAACCCGACGGATTCCTACTCTTTTTCTCTTTTCCGATCCTTGGTGGTGAACCCTCCTCTCTTCTTTCTGGGTCCGCCCGTACCAGCTAACTCGCTTTCCTCCTAAAGAATTGAAGGGTCAAAAGGGCCTACCTGTGCATTTTGCTGACTCTCTATTGACTGCCCCCTAAAAAGAAGAAAATTGTCCAGTCCTGGCGAGGAATAGGCCTCTATCCAGATGAGAGATTGAAGAAGAAAGCGATGTGTGCCCCGCCTTTCCTCGAAAGGTGGTCGCAACGGGCTTTCATGAATCTCATTTGCAAAGTAGAGCCCATTAAAGTGAAAGTAAAGGTGCGGAGCCTAAAGAAGTGGGTAGGGGTCAAATTTACTCTAAACGAGAGTCAGCCGAAGATGAGAGCATTCGTTCATCCTTCAGTTCAAAGCGCCAACAGGATTGGCTACGACAAACGTAAACCATTTCTGACTTCCAAACAAAGTTTGAACGTTCTCTAATAAAATCCCAAGTCTACCCGAAGACTTTTTGGTGGAGTTTTAAATTGTCGGCCTGAAGGACGAGAGTTGGGGAGGAGTACTGCTGCTTAGGCCCACCACCTTCATGCAAGCATTTGAGCTTGCGCAATTAAAGGAGGAGAATAGCCAATGACCGAGCTTGAGATGGAAATAAAGAGAATATTTTAAAGAAATAGATTCTTCCTTTTATCTCCGCAGAAGGCCGGATTGATGCAACTTATCAATCCTTGTGGGAGCAACTACGGTAGCCCCTATGCGATGGCTTTAATACGCCCTCCCTCTTAGAAGTTATAAGGATAAATGCCCATACTATTGAACTGTAGCCCCCTTTACGAGATGAACTCAACAGAGAAGAGGGGAGGAAACTAAAAAAATAGCGTAGATAAGGAAGTGGCTATTCTTTTTCATTACTCCGCTGCGCTCGAATAAGCTCTTTGCGCAAGAAAGGGATATGAGATAGATACCATCAATCGGTAAAAAAAATAGAGTCACTTACTGGTACCCCTGTCACTCTTGTGAAGATGCTTAAATCAAGGCCTTTCTAAAAAAGAAAGAGGTCTGATGTGTCACTAGCCGAGTTAGAGGGCTAACCTTCAATAGACTCTTTCTGCAAGGAAATTACATAATTTCTTTCTAATTCTAATAAGGAAAATGCATCGAATGCTCTTGTTACAGAATAGGCAGCTGTGAGGGGAGGTTAGGATTGGACAAGAAGGGCTTTGCGCCTTAGACGGTCTTGTCTTTATTTTTGTGCGAATCCAGTGCCGGCGTCGAAGGTTTAGCCCAGCCCAGTGAATCAAGCAATTGAATCAGGAAGCGCTGCTAGAAGAGAATACTACATTGCCGCTGCAAGTGCTTGAGAATGAGTTCACGCTCTTCTTGTTACAGTAAGTGCTGCAATTGAATCAGCTCTTGATGCAATAGGAGTTCTTGGTGTAACCGCAGTTGAGTAAATATCAGCCGTGGTTGAATCACTAAGCTGTGGTAGTGCTGGAGTACTCCTATCCGCTGCTGGTGGTAAAAGAAAGAAAGAAGACAGAACAGCTATTTCATCAGCTCTGGGACTTGAAGGCAGAGAAGAAGACGGAAAAACAGAAGGGGATATTGGTTTTCTAAACTCAAAGGAGGACGGGCATGACAGAGTTTGGCAAGATCCGTCGTTCTAGTAAAACAAATGTAATCATGAAAAAGTGTGTAGTTCAACATGCCTTATAAAACATTAAAGTGTTTTCAGTGTGCAAAAATGTGTCTTTACCAGGTAGTGAAAGTGATGGAAAAACGAATAAGGTCTCGTATGTTGATAGAACCAATATGATGAAATCACCATTGTTATATAACGTACTATCCCCCTCTTTATATGTTTCTATGGTAGCACCAGTATGTTTAGTAGTCTTATGACTAGCATTAAAAGCTCTCCACATATGATGCCAATAAAGAAGGAAGTCCAAAGCCCCTTAGTGGGAAGACCGGGTTTGCTAGATGATAGGTTGAACAAACTGGGTATAACATATCGCTTTTTTCCTCTCCATCGAGATTCATTCATTCTAGAAGAATTGAGGTTACCAAAATCATTGTCGTCTTTGACGTAATTGTTTCAATCTCTAGGTCAATCATCTTATAGATGCCCCTTATCAAGGGACTCCTTGTTACCATATAGCAATTCTGGTCTAGGTTTGCGTAGCATATCGAACAATCAATTTTCAACAAGATCGTTGTTGGAGATATTCACTTATCACAAAGGTATGTATGGTCATTTCAGAATTCTTGTCTGCTTAGGCGTAGGTGTTACAATTTGGTATACGTTTACGCCTGGTCTTGAACACGCGGCTCCAGCTAGCATGTTAAGGTCTATAGATGATTATAACACCTTTCTGAACATGGATCATTGTAATTCTTCATTCAAGAGAATGGGATTCGTTGAGACTCACGACCTCTCATCTGAGATAGAATCCGCCTTAGCCAATGTTCCCCCATTATCGTCTATAAAGATCCCAGCTGGTGGTTCTGTGCTAACGGCTGTTGGTTTAGGTTTGATGTTAGGAATCTTTCTCTCAATTGGTATTATTCCTCTCCCAGCGGATGGGCTTACAATAGAAAACTAAAGAAAGATGATGATCCTATTTCACACACAAAAAAAGGTAGTTTACTCGCTTAGTCGCTAAGCTAAGGAGAGGAGATCATTTGGAAGAGAGATGAAAGCTTTGTTGACAATTCGATCATTCCTAGGCCTTACCCAGCTATGCTTTTTAAGATCCGCAACCCGAATATTTTGTTTCGGTTAGCTGGTGCTGGTTTTAGAGTACGATCGCGCCTATACTCTTCTCGACGATCATCACGTTGGGAACGATTATGGGTGGTAGCGTCTAAGCCACCTGGTTCCTCTCAATTACCTTTAGAATGGTGGATTGGTCTTCCTTGTGTCTATCTTTTCTGAAAAGGGGGTATTTTTTCTGAGCAGTTTAAAGATCGGCTCACAGATGGGTGTGAGCTGGGCAATGAACCTGCTGATGTATTGTAGCCTGCTACAAATTTCTTTCTCTGTCTTTGGTACCGGCATGCCGATAATTGCTTTGGCTTTTGCAGGTCGACTTCGATTTATCTTCTGCTGACAATGAACCCGAGTAGCTGACGAAGCACCAAACCTCCTCCCGGCTTTCTATGCTTTTGCGGATGAAGACGAAAAGAAAGAGAATAGCAGGCAGTGCACCTTTGCCTTCGGTCAGCATACTCCAAGGTGAGTAACAAATAGTCATTCCCAACCTCCATTGTTATAGCTTTGAAGCCTATAGCTCTAGTACCAGTACCAGACCGGTTTTCTAAGCGGGATATTTTGAGTAGAATGGCCCTACAGAGCCTATTTTGCTGGACGCGGAAGTAGGGATTGTTGCACAGTTCTTGTGATTGCGCTTTCCCCCATGATGGGATTTCCCTGGCTAGTCTAGATGTTCCTGCCCTTTCGATTGCGGATTCGAGAACAACCGATGCCATACTTCCACTAATTCCGTCTATTCGACACCGGCACAGGCTAAAAAAGGAACCTAATGCCTCAGATGTCAAAGAAATGGATGCTTCCTGCTTTCAGTAAAGTGAGGCATTGGATTCCGCTTGAACTAATGAACCAGGAGTTGTTCCCAGTGAAAAGGAATTTAAAGAATTGAACTAAAGAAGCAGAATCAATAGGGGGCCCTCCCATACCATAGGAAGTTGCTTCTTGGAATGCCATCGTTCAAGCACAGGCTGACCACTGATTCAATCTTCAAACCAAAAGCCAGATCTTGCTACTATAAAGCCGAAGGAGCACACAAAGCAAATGAAGGGACTCACCAAGCAACAACTACGTTGTTTGTGTAGGCGGAATCGAGTTTCAAATCATAAGATGACGAAGTGACTGCACCAACGAATCAAGCTGAACACATCTTTGATCCACTCTACGAACTGAAAGCTAAATCTTGCAAAACAAGCACGCAACGCCCGGATCTGCAAGAATGGCTATGTAGGTAAGGGGATCAGCGCTATGATCGCTTTGAGTTCTGCTCGAAGTTTGTATGCTTACGTACGACTTGCTATTCGGCTGTAGATCGGGTTCTGGGTTCTTCCCTCGAACTCCCCGAGTGGTATTTCGTAATGTAAAGCTAGTCTAAAGTAAATGGCTATTTAGAAGCTGGAAAGTAGGATATTCCAATGTGGATGAGCCAAGGAAGGGTGCTCGGCTAAAAGCTTCAAAGAAAGAAGCTCGGCTAAGCAGCAGAGGGGGTTCCAACATCAGAAAGAGAATCAGAATCTAGTTCGGAATCAGAAATGGGGTAACCCTCAACCGGGGAATCACCTGAGATATAATCACCTCGATCGACTAAGACAGAAGAAAGAGGGCTTCTTGCTTTAACCAGTCCTGGAAAGACTAGACGGATAGTAGGGTAAGACTGGGTAACTCATAACGAGTAGCCAGGGCATTTTCTAACTAGTGAGGAAAGATCGAATATTGGCTTCGGAAACGAGTTTGCTCGCTCAAAAGAATTGGGAGCGGGTTTAATAACAGAGAGAAGCTTTACAAAGTGGGTAGGTTCCTAGCTCAACAGAGGAAGGATCAAAAACAGAAGATATAGTTCCCAAGGCTTTACTTAAAGGTTTTTGAGGTACTTACTCAAGTATGGGAGGGAAGATGCCTCTACAAACTAAGACGGAGAGGGGATACCCCAGGGAGGGGGAAGACGTTAAGTTGCCAGTTTCGATCAAAGGAATAGGGGACAAGGTGCTCGACCAACTAATCAGTATTGGGGAGAACTAAGATAGCTATTCACTAAAGGTAGATTGCTTTCAAGCTACTCGGCTAACTAGGATCGGAGTGGAATGAAGACTCTCCTCTCGGAGTTTCACTGTGAACTGACTTACCCCTGAACTTCTTTCTTTCCCTCACATTTACCTCACATCAAGGAGAGCATTCTTCAAGACATTTGAGAAGCATCAAGGATTCCTTGTTCTTTGGAAGGGAATCCACTTATCCTCCTGCCGAAGACTGAAGAGTAAACCCTTGCATTCTAAGGATGAACAAGGTTAGTAATAGGCTCGACTGCAAGGAGAGAAGGAAGCAGCTTGACTTGAACGACTATCAGGGCACCTACTGAACTAGATGCAACTCAAAAGAAAGGCTGCACATAAAAAGAAAAGGGGAGATGGTGTCCCAGGTAATGACATGGATATGGTAAGTCAGAATGACCAGGATGGTAAGGCGCGGCATTCGCCCACACCTAGTGGTGGGGGAATTTGCTCGCTAAAATAACTGTAGCTGCTCTCCCGTACCGACTGCTTATCCATCATTTTTTATGAGTGAAACAACGAGCTCTATGACTATTTGTATTGTATTTTAGCCTAAGGCCTTTTGACTGTTATAGTCTCTCGCCTGGACTCTTCTCACGAATTGGATTCGAACCAATATGCTCCTTTCGGCGCGACTTCTCCGTTTAGTCGATCGTGAGTGGGTCTGTCGTCCTCCTCATTATAGTCCTCCTAGAATCAATAGCATTTCGTCGGAATACATCCTGTCTTTTCACCTTAGTAGTCCTATGCATAGTCAGTACTATAGCCCCAATCATGGCTACTAATAAAATCAGACTAGGAACCAAAAACCAGACGGAATAGTAAGTATAAAGTAAATTGCCCAATGTTTCCAAATTAGTCCAACTTCGTACCTTTCCGGCATAAACCATATATCTCAGAGAGGTCGTATTTCTTTGGGTTGGTAGTAATGGAATGCTTTCATTATCTAAAATGAAGAACATTTCCCACCAAAAGATCAGTCCAATAATACCACTCACTGGTAAATAGCGCAATACTTCTTCGTGAATCTCCGCTATTTGAATATGGAACATCATAACAACGAATAGGAATGAAACGGCTATAGCTCCTATATAAACTACTGGGAAGATCATAGCGAAAAAGTCGAGACCTAACAAAAGAAGTAAACCTGAAGTGTTGCGAAAGACTGGGATGGAAAACGAAACGGAATGTACCGGATTTTTAGCACGTACAACCATCAAAGCAGAGACCAAAGCAAGGCTCGACAAAACAGAAAGTATCATAGTACGTCGTCCTTCCCTGAAATGGAACTTTCACGCTGGAGCATGAAAGTCGATCTATTACGACCAGCGCGGTTGTTCGTATTTCATTTGATTCTTCCAGGCCAAGTCCTAACTACATACCTACAAAAGGGCCATACGTATTCAGAATGTCAATAAAGTAACTACTGTCTGTGCCATGACTAATGAGATCTAAATAGATTTTGTTTAGTCCGATAATTTGTTCTTGCAAAGACTCGTCTATAATAAAGACATTTTCTACTATGTGTTTGAAATCTAGTTCTTCAGGTAATTGTAGATTTCCATTTGTATCACTATAATCTTTCCAAAGCATCTCTAGTTTTGATTGGGTTTTTAGTTTGAATTTTTCGAGATCCAATTCGTGCAACTGTTTTAAAATCGTATTTCGTTCCATAACCTGACCAGCCCTAACGGCACCAAAAATAGCTATCGAAAGAATGAGTGCGATCCCAAGTGTAGTGATGTTTTCCGAAACAAACATGGAGCTATTTTTTTCATTTTTATTGTAGTTCTGCTTCTTGCTCTAAAAATGCAATAAAGACTTGGAACGAAATCGCCGGTGGTTTTTTCCACCAAGAAAGGCATGGGAGTCTTTGGACATTGCTTGAGATAAGTCAAGACTGACTCTCTCTATATACGCAATATTTTGAAAGGCGAAGAGTTAGTACTTTTTCCTTCTCGTAGTTCTACTTGTTAATTAAAAAGAGCGATTGATAATCTCGATAACCTAAACAAAAATGCAGAAGTGAGCGTATCCCAAAGCTCTCCTCTTCTCCGGACTCTTAGCTCTTAGGAAGAAGATTCTATAAGAAAAAGTATTGTATGCGCGACATGATACGCCGCATTGAGCGAAGGACTTCCCGATAGGATAAGTCTGAGCGGGATCTTCATTAATGTTTTCTATAATTCATAGGTACTATTCCCGGTGGCTGAAATGAAATCTCTAAGGAAGAGAAGCAAATGTAGAGCGCAGCGTGTCTCGTGTGTTACCTCCTCCTAAAGTAGGTCGATAATAGATATCATTGAGCTCCTCAATTGTCTCACTAAGTTCATTTCATCTTGAATAGTCAGGCTTGTTTCTCTGCTGCCAAACTAATACTAAGGCAGCCCTCTTTTTCTCTATCTATGTTAAATGTCAGAAGCTTGACTCATCTCAGCAAGTTTCTTTATACATTTGATAGGATCGATGCCCGCTTGGTTCTTTAAATCGATTGTGTTAGTTAAGGTCCGGGCTCTATGCTTGGCCACTATGTTGAGGAAATATTGGTTCTACCAAATGGTAGTTTGAACGCCCCTCGTGTTGTTGGCTGTCTCGGTATTCGTTCTTGAATCATTGACTGAGAAAGGGCTAGTGATCAAGAAAATAAGACTAGTGGGGCATCTTCCTTTTCGTAGTAAGCAACTCTCTTTAGAAAGCTCTTTCTTTATCGAAGTAAAGAGGAACTAAGGAGTAACGCTTTTTTCGTTCATTCCAAGGAAGCTCCTTAGCATGCCGTCGATTAGCTAAAGCTTTCTTTTGAGCCTATAGCGGCAATTTACAGGGTCGAATATGGGGGTCTCACAACCCTCGAGAAAGGCCTCTCTTATTGGCATATAAACGGAATTCAAAATAAATCCAATTATAATAGGAAGAAAGGGGCTGACTGAAGCTTTTGCTTTTCTCGACGTAAGGATCTGTGGCCATCTCCCCCTGCATCTTCATACTCTAGGTACAATCCTTTGCCATCCCACTTCTAATCCAAATCTCTTCATTCCACTCCCAGGTCCAATGTGCGAGTTTTACGCCCCCTCTCCCTGTGGGCCTATGGAAGAAGTGAAGACCGTGCGTGGGTGGAAACTTGAGAAAGAGACCAAGCTATTGGAATCCATCTTACGAAGTGCCACAAACTCCCTTCTTAGATTAGACTGGAATGGGGAAGTTGCTTGAAAGAGATTACTATGAGCCTCATATGACACTGAAGAAGACATCACAAAGAAGGTGAAAGTAGACGTTCCATATTTTGATGGTAGACTAAATCCAACAACCTTTGCCGATTGGTTGTCTGCGATTGATGAGTCTTTTTATTGGTATGACATGTCGGATGAGCGGCGAGTTCGGTTTGTTAAGATGAAGCTAGTGAGCCTCGCGAAGGTGTGGTGGAACGGTTTTGAAGGTGATATAAGAAGATTGGGACAACCACCAATAGCTACTTGGCACGAGATGACGGGATTACTTGCATTACTCGTAAGGCATGATTTTTCCACTTGCTTGAAGCTCTCTTCCCGTGTCGATGAGGGGCTATTCCTATCAACCAAAACAAGTTGAAACCTATCTTCTAGCGGAACTTGCGCAACACTCTTTTTGTTTCCTGCCGGAATGTGCTTTCTGTTGCTGCATCCGGCTAGTGATTCTGAGAAATACTAGGAGCTATAGGTCTAGTTTTGCCAGGCGATTCAATCCGTCTCCGATTTACTCACTAAAGTCTTCCGACCTAAGCTTTCGATTGGGGCTAGCTACGTGACCGCACTCTCTTCTTTCGTGTAATCCCTTGCCAGACGCAGCGAATAAAAGCAAGAACGGGCTTGCCTTTCAACAAGCTTACTTCTCGGAGGCAGGATTTGAACCTACAATCCTCAGATCATGAGTCTGATGAGTTAACCATTCCTCTACTCCGATGGACAAGTTATACGAATAGAATCAGAAAAGCCATCATTAACGCAAACAAGGCAATAGCTTCAGTAAGTGCAAAGCCCAAGATTGCGTAACCGAACAGCTGTTTTGACAAAGACGGATTGCGTGCTAAACAACCCGGGAGCGGGATACAAATGATTCTAGAAGAGAAAGAGTAGATAAAGAGATAGAAGCTGTAGTTAGTGAGTTGCCTGCCCTCGGAGCAAAATCCCGCCGAGATAGCCAGTCCCGGAAAGCCTGACTCGTACCCGGAGCATAACGAGAGAAGAAGCTGCAACCATCAACGGTCCAGGTCCAGGTCCTAAAACTACCGACTTTGCTTTTGAAGACGTTTACATTGATTTTGTTTGTTCTCCTATTGCTACTATACCGTAGAGTTTTAGAAGCATATACTAGCTATTTTCTATATCCATACCTATCTACAGTCAATCTTTCTTCTGGGTGGCATTCTCTATATACATCATTTCTTCTATCGTGAGTAGACCTCTCCAACCAGTCGAGTGGCTTTGCCCCCTTCCCAAGGTATACTTACTCGCTTTCAGGTATAGCACATAGACGAAAGAAGTTCTTAGCTTCTGGGGCATATATCACTCGTATCCATACCCAAGGTATACTAGCATGCTTTCGGGGCTCTATATAAGATATCCAAGTCAATGAGTTCTCCAACTATTGATAGTATTTATCAGGACAGCATGTGACAACCATACCATTATCGTCTATATAGATAGCCCAACTCAACTCTTCTACGAAAGGCGATAGTCGACTGAATGAACGAGAAAGGGCACTCTCATTTGCCCAGTCTTCTTCAAGATAGAAAGAGAGCAGGGCTATCTAGTAGGTTCTTTGGCGAATGCACGGCTTGCTAGCATCTCTACAGTATAAATCAACGAGTACTAGCGCGCTTCGAACCGGGTCATCTAGGGCTAGGCTAGAGCAATCTAGAATAGATTTAAAGAATTACATAAATAAGAACCTTTGCCTAGTGAAGTCAGTAGTGATGCGCGGGTTTAGTTACCTTGGGCACGAACGAATAGTCTTTTTTGACCAGGCAGGAGTAGCATAGCCTTCAATGCCAAGCAGGAACCAAGCTGGCCAATAACCTTTGCTAACCAATAAAGAGGCCAAGGCTAACCAAGTAGGAAATCAAAGCTAGTATAGTACCTTTGCTAACCAATAAAAGAGGGATTGGTACTGTACTGAAAGGAATAGAGAAAAACGAAAGAAGTCAGTAGTGAAGTCCTTCCGAAAAGAAGTCAGATTGCAAGAGAAAGAACAACCAATTCTATGAAACAATATCTTATTTACTAGAATCGAAATCGGTTGCTACTAGTCCGGGTTACCTCAGAGAAAGAGCCATTAGGACAACCAACCTAGTTACACTTCAAGTACTAAAAAACAAGTCAGTGTGATCCTTCCTAGGCAATGAAATATATTGACATGAGGTCTTTTCCCTCATTCTTTGAGATGTTCAAGAGAAAAGGTTAGTAGGGAAAAATAATCTATTTGGGGCAGATAGCTCACACACAGACAGGGCTCATTCTGCTCCCACACAGCGCTCATTATATAGATATTTGAAAAACTAACTCATGTCGACCCCGGAAATAACTTCATTTGTAATTTTGGGCTTAGGCCTAACCGCCGCCACCGCGTTTCAAACGCTATCGCGGCTAAACTTTGGGTATCTTACCGCTCTCCCTAAGGAGACCGCCGTTGAGTCTATTATGGACGTAGCGGACGACGTCCTGATAGAGGGTATAGAGGAAAAACTAGTCATACTTTGCGACAAATCAGGAATTCTCCTACCCGAGGGGCCCAACCCCATTATAGCTGTAATGGTAAACTCAGGGCATGGGTATGAGGAAGTACTTGGTTTTTATCACGATTTAGTCTCTCACGGACTAATGTCTTCTACTTTTTCATACGCTGTCAACGTACTGTACGTGATGCAAGCAGAAGGAGGGGTCGTAGGTTTCTAATGAGAGTAGGTGGTCTTTTAGTAAGCGTATATAAGCAGCTGTTTAGTGTAGAAGCAATTCTTTAGCGGTCGCACCGAAAGGTACGTACGGTGGAGGTTGGTTGAAGATGATGTTAGGCGGCGTTCAGAACCAGTCTTGAAGTGAATGAATTAGAAAGAACGAAGAAGTAAGGAAATGAGACGACTCTTTCTTTCACTATATCATAAACAGATCTTCCCCTCCACACCAATCACGAGTTTTTCTCTATTCCTCTCGTATATCGTCGTAACACCCTTAATGCTAGGTTTTGAAAAAGACTTTTCATGTCATTCCCATTTAGGTCCGATTCGGATCCCTCCGCTGTTTCCTTTTCCTTCCGCACCTTTTCCTCGAAATGATAAAGAAGATGGTACACTTGAA